TAATAATAGAGATAGATAATCTTAGATAATGATATTAATAATCATCCACTTCTTATCATTATCATAGATTTTTTTTTTTTTAATTCAATAATTTTCGCAAAAAATAAAACCATATATATATATTCACTATATATATTCACAAAAATGAGAATAAATCCTACTCCTTCAGATGCTTTCGATTCTGGAATTGAAAAAGAAAATCCAGGAGGGATCATTAAAATCATTGGTCCGACCCTAGAAATAGCCTTTCCGCCGGGAAAGGTGCCTAAGTGTTATAACGCTGTGCTAGTTGAAGATATAGATAGTATGGGTAGACCCATTACTGTGCGTTGTGAAGTAATTGAATTACTAAAAGACAATCGAGTTCTAGCTATGGCACGAGATAATTTGTCTTCATTTCCTGATGTAAGGGTGGGAATGAAAGTCTTTGACTCAGGAGCTAACTATACGGAAGAGAAGCTGTCAGAAGTTATTGAAAACGAAATGAAAATGACAGTAGTAAAGTAAAGGGTACACCCCCTTATTTCGGTTTCGATAAGTACGCGTTTTCCAAGCCGTTGGTCGGCGTAGAGAGTAATATAATCTAAATCTATTGTTTGTTATTACTCTACGTTGCCATACAGTTCTTTAGACCACGATAAAAAAGGACTGAGATACTCAAGATTTCCTATGAAATGAAATAAGAAAGAATAGCGAATTGAAAGAGAAAGTAATGAAGTAAAGGAGCAAGAAACTCTTCTTTTCTAGAACTTAGAAGAGCGCATTGCTCCTTTTCAACTTCTAGACTCATGAAAATAACTTTGTGATCATCATAGGAGAAATTATGAGAAAATTGTGGCGACTACTTAACACAATACGAAATTGTGTTATGGCAGCTGGACTCTTTTGGGGAATGAAATCCTGGATTAATAGGATACTCAATTTCGTTATAGCAGCGAATCGAACAAAAAAAAGTCATCAAAAAAATGACTGAGATAATCGAGTTAATATATATCGTATAGAAAACTATTCCACTTATAAGAAAGGAGGAAAAATAGACAGTGGCTATTAATTCCACTGCGTCAGATAGATAATCTATCTGCAAGAAACCGAATTTCCGTAGAGGAGACTCAAAGCATTTTTGGTGAAGTTCCTTAACCTATGAAACGATATTACGAAGAAAAGCAGAAATCAAAAAAAGCTTATGGATAGATCACTTGACAATGGGTATATTATTGTTTTAATATAAAAGGAAACGCTTTTTTCTTTGTTTGCATGAATTTCGAATTCGAATATATAATAGAATATAATAGAATATAAATAAAGTAGTAAATGGCATTACTACTCGTTCTTTTTGAAATCAAAGGAGTTCTTATGGTTCAAAACAAGATATTCATTTTTATTGGTGTAATTGCTCTTGGATCTTATGTAGTTTTGCGAAAGAAAGAAACGGATCTCGCTCTCATGCTTGCCCAGATCTATTTCCTTATTTTTCTAAGGCGGTTGTGGATGAAAATGCAAGCATTGTTCGTGAAGTTCCTTAACCTATTGAAGAAAGTCCACAATTCCGATTCAATGATTGCGCGGGGACTCCTTTATGGAATAGAGATAGGAATAGGTCTATTAATCTTCCTATTAGTGGTCAAAATGGCAGTCTTAGGGCCATCCTTTTTGCTTAACATACTCGACAAGATCCTCGAGAGAGTAATTGGAGCGGGACTCTTTTGTGGATTTATGATCATACCCACCATAGGTATACAGTGCTATTTCTTCGTTGGCCCCAGCTTCTTGATAGACGACAACCGGAGACGGGTAGCAGTAATGGCTGCTTTTGTTACGGGACAATTCCTGAGATTCACATCGGTCTATAATAGGCCGCTCTATGAAGGATTGTTTCAACCTCATTGGATAAAAATGTTCTTGTTCTTTCTGGCATTTTTCTTAGTTCAGCTCTTATGGACCAGTCTAATAACTTTGCGCAACTGGCGGTTTTTCGATAAAAGAAAGGGCTTGGGAAGTCTCCTGTTCTTCGTGGGAAGTCGCCTGTTCTTCCTTCAATTGGAATTTATGCTGACTTTTTTTATGCAAATATTGCATCACCCATACATTCCACCGGATTCAATGATCCTCCCATTAGTCAACAGCTATCTTAATAACAAGGCGAACAAGCTACTATTTGTAAGTAGTAGTTTTGCTGGTTGGTTAATTGGTCACATTTTCTTCCTGATTTTGTTCCTGTTTGTGTTCAAACACTTTGTCGCTTGGGCACGTACCTGTTATTCAAATGAAATACGGTGGGATGATGAATATTAATTAATTATTATATAGATGAATAGTAATTATATATTATATATAAGTGAAATAGATAAAGGTTGATCTATTTCACTTATTCGACTGGAATGGCAGCGAATCGAACAAAAAAAATGAATATATATCGTATAGAAAACTATTCCACTTATAAGAAAGGAGGAAAAATAGACAGTGGCTATTAATTCCACTGCGTCAGATAGATAATCTATCT